GCATTTGACTCCGTACTACTGAAAGATTTAGTCGTACACTGGAAAGATAGCTCAAAAAGCTAAAAGAATGTTTGGATAATGAGTTTATATGGATCTTTTCCGGTGGAAACCACACATCAAAATGACATTGACAGAAAATGACAAGATAATATTTCCATTTTTTCATCAGAAGAGGGGGATTCTTTGAAGCCAGAATGGATTTGCCTTGATATCTAATATAATGTGTGAAAAAATCCTTGAACAAGGATAGGGTGGCCCCAAAATCATTAGCAATGACTTCCGCAAAATATTCTATTTTTCCATAGAAAAATATTCGCTCAAGAAAGACCCGATAAAATGTTGATCGTAAATGAGAGGATTGCTTACGAAGAAAAAATAAGACGGATTCGTATTCATATATATAAGAGTTATATAGGAATAAGAAAAATCTTGGATTACTTTTCGTAAAAATCGAACTCAATTTCTTTGAAATAATAAACGGGTCCCAATTCCCATACTCGTGAAGAAAGAGTCGTAATAAATGGAAATAGGAGGAGTCTTTCGCCCAGTAACGAATAGTTTGAACCAATTTTTCTAGATGGATGGGATAAGGTATTAGTACATCTAACGTATAATTTAAATGCGACAATTTGCCCTCTAAAAAAGAAAATATTGAATGAATTGATCGTAAATTATGAGATTTTACTATTTTTAACTTTTCTAAAGAAGATACTAATTGTAGGGAAAATGGAATTTCCACAATAACAGAAAAGCCTTCTGATATCATTTTAGAATACAATTTTTTGTTGTATCTAAAAAATCGATTTTGGTTCGAATCATTAAAAGACAAAATAAAGAGATTCTTTTGATATATTCCTGCAATTAAACGTTTTACAATTAGTAAACTAAATTTACTATCATAAGCCATATTTTCGAATACAATCGATCTATTGAAACCACGATCATGAACAAGAGTATAAATATACTCCCGAAACATAAGTGGGTATAGAAAGTCGTTTTTTTGAGATCTATCTAGTTCGAAATATCTTTGATATTTCTCTATTTTCATTTTCAATTCGATTTGATTGAAGCAAAGATAGGCGATTTCTTGGGTTATTAAATGATACATAGTGCGATATCATAAAAACAAAATGGTATAATAGATACCTCAGAAATAGGTTAAGTAAAAGCATCAACGGATTCTCTATCCTTTCCATCTAAATGATTAGAAATCCTTTACTTTTTCAAACCAATCGCTCTTTTGATTTTGGAAAATTATTGATTATCAATATACTCTTTCTTCTACACATTCAGCCACCCTCCTGGCGTAAAATGGCTAATAGTTAGGACTCATTCAAAAAATTGAAAAGTGGGGTTTTCCACATCAGGCACTCATCGATTTTTAACATCGAATTCAGAATTTAATTGGAAAATCATTCAAATTAAGAATGAGAGCTCCTTTCTTTTTTGTTCCCCTAGAATTTCGAATTCATTTCGAATTGGAGCCGTGGAGCTCTATCCATTTATTTATTAATATTAACTTTAACTCGACCCACCTTTGATTCATTTTGTTATGTTCTACACAAATAATTCAAACAGGGTTTGGAATCGGTCTGGTAAGAATAAAATATTCTCAGAATTCTTCATTAATATGACATGCTATTTTTTCCACTCATTCCTTTTAGGATCAGTCATGGTCTTACAAACCATACCGATGGTATGGACGAATCCTTTCTTCATACAAATGCGTAAAAGCTGTTAGTCGCACTTAAAAGCCGAGTACTCTACCATTGAGTTAGCAACCCAAATAAAAAAATTAGGTTATGGAGATAGAATCCAAATCAAAATAAATAAAACGATTGAATGGTACGACACAATCAAAAAATTAAACTAGCAAAAAATGAACACAAAAAAAATTCGAATCGATCTTGAACAAAAGAAAAAAAGGGGGATAAGATAAAGATAATATAAAAAAAGAATAGAAAAAGTTCTCAAATCAAATAAAAATAGAAAATATAGGTAAAGTGAAAATTGATAGAAAATTTCTTATTTCTTACACTATTCATTGCTTAAGACATTGCTTAAGATTTCTTTTTTTTTTTTTCTATTTCTTTTTATTAATTTATTGAATAGACATATGGATATAACTAAACTATTCTAACAAAAGCCTTCTTAATTTAATATTAAAAATTCTTTAAATTTAATTGAAAATAAAATTGAAAATTTCAAAATTGTATCACAGAAATTTTGACAACCCCATCATTTTAGTTGTATTTGAATGAAGAAAAAAAGCAAAGCTATGAAATAGGGACAAATGGATCCACAAATAAGATCCAATTACCCAGATTGGATTATACCTATCCAATACATTGTTGTCAATATGAATGTAAATGTGTTAAGAAAAAAGACAGAATGAATAAAACAAAAGAATTAACTCAAATACAAATAAATGAATTCCATTTAAAAAAAGAAAATGGACTATCTATCAATTTATTATAGAATAATAAAGAATCAAAATTAAATGCATAATAAAAAAAACATTATATAGAACACTATATAGAATATAAGTCGAATAGAAAATAATAAAAACTCAGGACTTGGATTGGCACTACATAGAGAAGATCTACATAGATACAAATAAAAAATCGTAAGTAGAAAAAGAGAATTCAGAAAGAATTCGAAAAAATTTCTCCGAATTATTCGATATTCTCAATATACGAAGACTAAGAAAGCCCAAACAATGAAAAACAACACATTGGAAGATAATGTCAAATTTTCCAATTTTGAGGCTAAATTACTTCATTTAGTTACTTGATTTGTTCCATCCACCTGAATCTTAGTCTTAATTTCTATCACTAAGATTCAAAAAAAAATGAAATCATAATCTAATTGACTCTAATTAATTTGATGATTTTTTTGATTTCCTTGACATTCTAATTTTATCTAATTCTATATACATAACCAGAACTTCAAATCATTTTTATCAAGTTGGAGGAGGAGATAAAACTTATTATATGTTTCTAGGAGCCTTTTATTGACCTCTATCCTCCATGAAGGATTTTTTATTGTCATCAGGACAAGGATTTTGCTGGAGCTTTTCTTTATCTTTTATTAAAGACAATCGAAATTAAATTAGTAATTAATGAAATATTCAAAAGAGGGTGTAGGTAATTTCTACACATATACATATATATCTACACATATATCTTTCTATAAGTATACCATAACTATAAGTATACCATAACCATTTTATCTACTATTTCTGATTTCCCTCTCTATTCTATTCATATTCCAGAAATAGCTTTTTTTTTCTAACATGAAATGCCTTATCATACCTTTTTTTGTTAAAAAAAAAAATCCCTTTTTTGTTCAAATTCTTTTAATCAACGGTTCCACGTTTCCTTAAAAAAATCGATTTAATTACTATTATTTTATTTGAACACACAATCTTTTGTGAATTTGTGAAAAAGGGATGATTGGTTTCGAGAAAAGTTATTAAAAAATAACTAAAGAAGAATTTTACTTATTATACTGTTAAATCCTCAACAAATGTTAAATCCTCAACAAAAGGTTGTTTAAAAAGACAACTAACTTTTATTTGGTATTTGGAAAATCTTTCTCTTTATTTATATTTATTTAAATTTAGATTAAATATAGAATATAGAATATTCTATAAATATAGAATATAGAATATTCTATAAATATAGAATATAGAAAAGCAATATGCTTTGGGACGGAAGGATTCGAACCTTCGAATACCGGGACCAAAACCCGTTGCCTTACCGCTTGGCGACGCCCCATTTCCATTTCTATTTTGATTTAATACTAATTAAGTCGAATATTAATATTAGTATTAATATTGTATTAGTATTAATATTGTATTAGTATTAATATTGGTTCTTCGTCAATTACCGGCCAAATATCTCTGAATTGAATTCGCTTGTTGTTTGGATTTTGATATGTGTAAATATCGAATTAAACGAAATTTCTTGATCATAATATATAATTCAATTAAGATATTGTATGAAAATAGGATTTCTTCTATTCTTTTCTTTTTTTAATTGAGAATTGAAGGATTTTTGATTGGGTGGATGAGTTGAAAGTTTTTAGTCTACCTTACTTTAAATATCCATTTTATATCAATGGGATATTAATAACTCAGTCAAAAGTCAAAATACAATTATCTTTAGGAAAAAGATGTTTGTTATGCTTAACATTTTTAGTTTAATTTGTATCTGTCTTAATTCTGCCCTTTATTCAAGCAGTTTGTTGTTTACAAAATTGCCGGAAGCATACGCTTTTTTGAATCCAATAGTAGATGTTATGCCAGTAATCCCTCTGTTCTTTTTTTTATTAGCTTTTGTTTGGCAAGCTGCTGTAAGTTTTCGATAAGATTTTGAATACTGTCCTAGAAGAATTCATGACTTATTCGAGAAAAAATTCTAACAATTTCTAAGATCAGATAAGTCTTCTAATTCTAATAAAAATCCTGAATTCAAACATTGCAATTTTTGTATAGATGCGAAAAATCTGGATTACCCCATTTCCTCATTCTGATTGATTTTCCATTCGATCAAAAGAGACCCCATTCATTGGGTTCCCCACAATCTATCTAATTGTAGGTATGAAAGAAGTATGAAAGAAAATTTTTGGGAATGAAAGACTTGATTCTTATTACAAATAAATTTAGAAATTTTTTTTCTATTTCTATATTTCTAGAAATTTCTAGAAACCGCTTCGTTTCTTGGTGTGAAAATGGAATATGTGATATAAAAAAGGGAATCTAGTTTCTTTTTTTTTTTTTTTGCAAACCAAAAAAAGATCTTGGAGATTATCTAATGCTTAAATTATTTGTTTACATATTAATTTACACAGTAGGAATATTCTCTCCAAAAAAAGATCTTGGAGATTATCTAATGCTTAAATTATTTGTTTACACAGTAGTAATATTCTTTGTTTCTCTCTTCATCTTCGGATTTTTATCTAATGATCCAGAACGTAATCCTGGACGTGAAGAATAA